AAAATAATCATGAAAGGAAAATGAGAGATTAGAACGTTGACGTCTTTGTCTGGAGTTATAATGAAATTAAGAAAGGAGGACTTATTTTGTTTAAGTAACTAAATTTAAATAAACAAGTTCTTTTGTTGGAGGAATTTTTACGGATACGGTTCTACAAAACAACTTAAGTCATAACATAAAACTTCATTGTAAAAAAATTCATAGTTCCTTTTTTACTTTTTTATTTCCAGTTTATTTCCAGTAAAAGTAAAATAAATGGAAATAAAAAAAAAATAAGAAAGGGAAGAATGATTCTAATTCTATATCACCATAGGAATGAGGAATGGAAATAGTCCTTCTTTTTATTATTATTTGAATACAATAACAAGTAGTTACTTTTTTTTTTGTTTTCAAATAAAACCCAAATAAATCATTTTTTTTTTTTTTTTTTTTTTTTCTAGGGTTCGGCGGTATGGTTCATTGGAACAAAAAAAGGCCCGGCTGGATACTGACCAGGCCAGGCCGCAGAAGTGGAAATCAAAATAGGACCTGTTGAACAAAATTAAAGAGATATTTTTTATTTTATTTTCTATAAATTATAGAAATAGAATTGCTGATAAAAGTTGTATCCATTTATATAATGGAATACAAAAGACAATAAAAAAAGAAATTCTATAAGCTCTATTTTCTCAGATATATAATTCCTTTATTTATATAATAAATATTTCTATAATATATATAATATAAAAATATAGAAAATATAAAGTAAAATAATATAGAATAGAGAACGGAAAGATAAGGATATAATAAATAAAGTAAGCTTTTTTCAAGCATTATTTTTTGTGTAATGTAACATAGTAATTATTGTAGTTATTTTTTTTTTTTTTTCAATTAGGAGAGATGGCTGAGTGGATTAAAGCGTCGGATTGCTAATCCGGTGTACGAGTTATTTGTACCGAGGGTTCGAATCCCTCTCTTTCCGTTTCCGGTTATGGCTTAGTATTTTTCAAATTCGAATTTAGCGAACACTTTTGCTTTTTTTATTTAATAGTAAATGATGTGGAATAGATAAAATACTAAGAACATTTATAAGAAAGTTTTCCTTTCTTTTTTTTATTCTTCACGTCCGGGATTACGTCCTGGATCATTAGATAGGAATCCGAAGATGAAGAGAGAAACAAAGAATATCACTACGGTGTAAACAAAGAGTTTGAGAGTAAGCATTACACAATCTCCAAATCATTTTTTGGGGGAAAGGGAAAAAGAGAATAGATTCTCTATTTTTATACTATATATCTGATATCTGATTTTGACACCAAGAAATAAAGTTATTTCTATTTTTAGAATTTCTATAAATATAAAAGAGTTTTCAGAAATTCGCACAATTAGACTTCGATATTTTGGTGGGCTCTAATACGGTTTTTCGGCGAAAAAAGATCATAATCGGTAAATGGGGGGGACAAAAATAGAGCATGGCTCCCCAAGAATTTCACTGTTTGAATTGAGTATTCATTCATATTTTAAGACTCATCTGATCTTATCAATTGTTAGAATTTTTTTCTCGAACTTGAATAAATAATGAATTTTGCTAGAACCATATTAAAGATCTCATCGAAAACTTACAGCAGCTTGCCAAACAAAGGCTAAGAGAAAAAATAGAAGAGGTATTACTGGCATAACATCTACAATTGGATTCAAAAAAGCATAGGCCTCGGGCAATTTGGCGAATAAAAAACTACTCGAATAAAGGGCAGAATTAAGACAGATATATATCAAACTAAAGATATTAAGCATAACAAACATTTTGTTCTTGGAGATAATTGTATTTTGATTGAGTTAGTAATATATTATTGATATAAGATAAAAATAAAGAAAAGAAAGTAAGGTAGACAAAACAAAAAAAAAATACTTCTTTAAACTGAACCAATCAAAATAAAAATCCTTCAATTCTCTCAAGAGAATAGAAGAAATCATACTTTCATACAATATTTTAATTGAATTATATGTAATGATCAATAAATTGAGTTTCATTTTATATCTACACGTATCAAAATCCTAACACTAAAACCATACTCGTCTAATTTTAGGGATTTGGACTGAAATTGACGAACAACCAATACCAATATTAGTGTTTATTAGTAACGAATAGAAATTGAAATGGGGCGTGGCCAAGTGGTAAGGCAACGGGTTTTGGTCCCGGTATTCGGAGGTTCGAATCCTTCCGTCCCAGAGCGGACAGAATCAAAATTACCTTTTTTAGTAACCTTTTTAAAAGTTTCATTTTTGATAAAATGTACTTCTTGTTTCTAATTTTTCAAAACGGTTCTCTGAATAAGATTTTTTTTTCACAAATTTAATCGAATTCGAATAATTCGAATAATATGAAAATTTAACTGAATGCATTTTTGATCTAGGTAAGATGGTAACTTCGATTTCCAGAGTTTGAATTGAAAAAAAAAAAGGCGTTTTAGCATATGCCCCTCCCTTTCACTTTCATATTTAAGTTAATTTCTTAGAAAAGCCTTATGTCCTATATCTCCTTGAATTTTCAAGGATACCTTCTAAATCGAAAAATCGAAATGCCAAAGTTTCTCTATTTCCAATTTTTTTTATTTAGGATTCATCATCCCCCCAGAATAAATTCGGAGTTGGAGTAGATAAGAGTTAGTGAGCAAGAAAAGATGTCGATTCGGATAGTGGCCTCCGTCCAAATTTCATTAACCAATAATCCAGTTCCGTATGGAATGGATTTTCTTTGACCCTAATTTTTAGGTAATTTGCTGTTGAATAATTGTAAATCGATGATCTATGGAATAAGAATTCAAGAATTGAGACGGGGTGATGGTTATTCATACATACTATTTACTTTATTTTCTTACTTGATTTTATTGATTTTAATTTTGGGGAAAGATTATTGAATCTCAAGCCCAAGCCAAAGAAACTACGCATAAATTGAGGAAATGCTTATCTAAATGGATTGGTATCCTTCTATTTCCGTGATAACGTTCTTTCTCTTTTTTTGAAAAAGATTTGTGAGCCCTTACCTTACTGTTAAATATTTAACATACAATATAGATAATTACTTCCAATGAAAATTGTTCAGTCTAATCTGAATCTGATAGATTGTAGATACAGAAATCGCCCAGTTTTTGTAATTTTTATTTCATCTTTCAGGATGAAAGAATAACAATCTAAATATTCCCCCTTTTGTACCCAATCTACGAAAAAAAAAAATTGTTTTTCGATCTTTAAATCTTTAAATCATTGATGGTTTCGATTCTGTTCAATCCGAATATAGATTTATCTCTCTTATAATGCTTAAAAAAAATCCTTAGCAAAACTTTATTCAAATGCAAATAATGATGTCGAAGTAGGAAATTTTTTTTTTCAATTAAAGAAAGCGTTTTAATGGTTCTTATCGGTACTTGGTACTGGAAGAAGTGTAATATTGTTGAATTGATTCGATCGAATCATGTAAAGGGGGATTCAAAAAGAACTTAGAACTTGACTTATTTTTTAGTTGTCTTTTTTTATTTATAAAATTTATAAATAAAAAAAAAAAGAAATAAAAAAGAATCTTGCATTCATTCATACAATAAAGAGTAAAATAGAGGGTTAATTTGAATTCTTACTGAGGCTTTTCTTCATAAATTAACTATTCCCTTCATATATAATAGAAGGAAAAAAGACTGTGTAGCGACGAAAGAAATGACTATTCATGATTCCATAATTGAATCAATTACATACGGATTCCAAACTAGAGAAATGTTATGGTAAAACTTCGTTTGAAACGATGTGGTAGAAAGCAACGTGCGACTTGAAGGACATGATCCACTGTGGATTTTTTTTTTACATCCACCCCTTTCGATTTTATATGAATGGGCTCTTGGCTCGACATCTTTTGTTCTGTTCTATTATAATCCTCATTTTTTGTTGGCGTGTAATGGAATATAGTACACGATGGAGCTCGAGTAGAAAGTATTTATTCATTTCTCAGGGGCAAGGATCTAGGGTTAATACCAATCAATAAGTTGGAAAAAACTTCGTAAGTATATTTTTGATATCGAAATCGAAAGGATCTAATTGAGCAATTTTTAAATCCAAAAGCAAAAAAGCAAAAGGAAAATTTGTTGGAATTGGGAAAACTCTTTCGATCAAAAGTGTATCAGGTAGGAATCACTTGTTCGTATGATTCTTTGATAGAAAGAAATCAAAAAAAGGTGTGTTGCTGCCATTTTTGAAAACTAAAACGAAACCATTAACGATCACCGAAGTAATGTCTAAACCCAATGATTCAAGGCAAAGATAAAAGATAAAGGATCTTGGAACAAGGAAATACCGTTTTCAATTGTCTCAACAATTAGATCCGAATGAAGAATCAAAAAATTGATTCGAAACGAGACAAACAAAAAGGGGGGTTTGAGACCACTCAAAAAATTAAATGCCTAAGGATTTTCTTTTCGGCTATTTTAAAGTTATCCAACTTGAGTTATGAGAGTACGAATGCTTTTTTTTTTTTTAAAGAAGGACTTAAATCTCTAATTGATTTGATTATTTTATAGATCTATTTGACATTCTAAGTCTTTACATAGACATAACTTCTAATCATTTTTTCTCGAGCCGTACGAGGAGAAAACTTCTTATACGTTTCTAGGGGGGGTATTGCTCATCTATATCTATCCCAATGAGTTGTTTATCGAATCGTTGCAATTGATGTTCGATCCCGAAGAGAAGGAAGAGATCTTAGGACAGTGGGGTTTTATGATCCGATACATGATCGGGTCCAATTAGATGTTCCAGCTATTTTAGATTTACTTGACAAGGGCGCTCAACCTACAGGAACCGTTCATGATATTTCAAGAAGGGCTGGGGTTTTTACAGAACCAGAACCTTAGTCTTAATCAAATGAAATTCTATTCCTACCTATTTTTTATTCCGATTTCCAATTCCTATCGATTTCTAATTCCTATCATAGAATATCATGTTCTATAAGTCTAAGGAAAAAATGGATTCTCTTGGTA